TGTGATAAATTGTCTATAACGGGAATTACGAAAGGATTCCAGGTATTCTCTCAACTTCGTATACTTTTCCATACGAAGTGCTTTTTGGAGAGCTTGTTTCCTATACCTCTCGATCAGCTTAGGGAGATGAGGCTTCGGTTCCTGCCGATTCTTCCGTTCCCATCTTGTGATTTTGTCGAATAAAAAGAGAAACTTCTTTTCAGATTCAGCTTCTTCCATACGATATAATCTGATAAAAATATCTAAATTTCTATCGTTGAGAAAAAAAAGCTCGATAGATCGAGCTACTTCATCTTTAAAGACGTTGACTTCCTTTGAATTCGAAGATGGAGACTTATGATAATCCTGCTCGTTCATCAGAACAAGCAAAGCCCCTTCTACAAATTCTTGGAAGCTTTCGTCGAGGTTCCAATGTAAGCCCCCCTCAAACTCAAAATTCCATTGCGGGAAGCTTTTATCTTTTTGATTCATATCTCCTATTCTAATATTAAAGTGAGATGGAAATATCCATCTCTATTTGAAACTTGGAAGAAAATAGTATTCTTTGGAGTCGCGAAGGAGTCGCGACTGGAATCCTGTTACATTAGAATTCAATCCTTTTTGAAAGTCAAAACCTCCAATTCAAATTTTCCATTTTGTTTGTGAGATCGCCAATACCCTCAAACACCTTCACCAAAATCCTATCTTTCCTTTATAGAATAGGTCTTTTTTTTTCTTTTTTTCAAAGAAAGAGACTCAAGACCCTTCTTCAAAGTCAGAAGAGTCTTCGTCAATCCCAGTCTTGGTCAGCGTCTTCCCAGTCGTCCCAGTCTTCCGAGTCTTGCCAGTCGTCTGGACAGTCTTCCGAGTCTTCTCCAAAGTCAGAAGACTTGATTGCCTTCACTCTCACTCTTTCGGCGAGGTCGGAGTAAGTTCCTTTTTTTTCTCCAGCATAAAAGGAAAGAAAAAGAGTAATCACTTTTTCGGAAGCTTTGAGAAGTGCATCATAAGGAGTCACCCTACCATCTGTAGAGATTTCCAGAAAAAGCATTTCCGTTTGAAGATTCTCATTTTCAAAATCTTGGAGGTGAATACTCTCGCTAAACTTTTGAACGGGTGTGAAGACGGCATCTATCGCGTATCCATCCTCAGGGGGAAATCGAGTTTCTAGTCGTCTCGGTGGTAGAGAATCTGCTGAATTCGTTTCAATAGTTAATTCAGCAAAAAATCGAACGTTGTCCGTTACGGTCGCTATTACTTGTGTTTTATTAAGGATTACGATACCAGGTGGACCTTTTATGTCCTTAGCCCTTACGCTTCGCGGTCCCTGGAGATCGATACTAGCATAAAGAGGTCCCTGCAAATCACCCAAATCTGATCGGAATTTGATTTTTAATTTAATTTGATTTAAATTATCTAAAATTTCAGATATTGATTCTTTAACCCCATATATGTTCTGCAACACGTTCGTTGCACGTGAATGTCGGAATTTAACATGTGTAAAACATGTGCATTCAATTGCGTTAAATAAAGTCTTTCTTAAGGTACTGCTTATTAACTGTCCTTGCCCCTTTTTCAGGGGACCAAGGGCAAACCTCCCACACACAAGATTCTTTTTCACTACGTTGTAGGCCAAAAATTCCCATTGCGGGAAGCTTTTATCTTTTTGATTCATATCTCCTATTCTAATATTAAAGTGAGATGGAAATATCCATCTCTATTTGAAACTTGGAAGAAAATAGTATTCTTTGGAGTCGCGAAGGAGTCGCGACTGGAATCCTGTTACATTAGAATTCAATCCTTTTTGAAAGTCAAAACCTCCAATTCAAATTTTCCATTTTGTTTGTGAGATCGCCAATACCCTCAAACACCTTCACCAAAATCCTATCTTTCCTTTATAGAATAGGTCTTTTTTTTTGCTTGAATTCACCAAAATGACGAAAAAAATCGATTACGATTTGCAAAGAAAAGTTTTCTTTCATATCTTTTTTTTATTAAAAGTAATAGCTTCCCTTGCTGTTTCTGCTGATTCTTATAATCAGCTCTGATGATGATTCTGCCTTTGGTGTCTTTTATTGTAGGACGAGTTCTGGTGGCATAAAGATTACAATTACCATACATATAACAAGATTTCTCCACCCAAGAATTTGATTTGTTTTCTTGATGAATAGTTTTCTCCTTTTTGGTGTTCCATTTTTTTTCTACGTACGTCGTTTTTTAGGAGGCCTACACCCGTTGTGTGGTAATGGTGTTCGGTCTCGTAAAAAATGCAATCGGACGCCACTTCTAAAAATAGCTCGTAATGCTGCATCCCTTCCACGACCAACACCTTTTACCAAGACAACAGCTCGGTGCATACCTTGATCCACTACTGTGCGAATAGCATTTTCGGTTGTTGTTTGGGCCGCAAACGGCGTCCCCCTTCTTTTACCCTTGAATCCACAAGCGCCAGCAGAGGCCGAAGTAACCACTCGGCCTGATACATCAGTAACAGATACAATCGTATTGTTAAAACTTGCTTGAACGTGAATAATTCCTTTGGGTATTTTCCGTATACTTTTACGCAAACGAGTGCGTCTATTCCTATTCGAACTATATCTTCGTAAAGTTTTTGCCATATTTTATCATATTTCTAAAGATAAGTTAGAGAGATATGGAAATATCCATGTTGATTTGAAAATAGATTTTTTGTTTGTTTTTATTCTATTTTTTTACTTTCTAAAATTCTTTTTTTTTTAGAAAATAAGGTTATCGCTGTCTTTGTTTATGTCGTGGATTGGAACAAATGACTCTAATTCGCCCTTTCCTACGGATCAGCCGACACCTTGTACAAATTTTACGAACAGAGACTTTTAATTTCATATTTTTTATTGCTTAACCTTGAATCTATTTGCTTGGAAGAAACTAGTGTTCTTTGGAGTCGCGACTGGAATCCTGTTACATTAGAATTCAATCCTTTTTGAAAGTCAAAACCTCCAATTCAAATTTTCCATTTTGTTTGTGAGATCGCCAATACCCTCAAACACCTTCACCAAAATCCTATCTTTCCTTTATAGAATAGGTCTTTTTTTTTGCTTGAATTCACCAAAATGACGAAAAAAATCGATTACGATTTGCAAAGAAAAGTTTTCTTTCATATCTTTTTTTTATTAAAAGTAATAGCTTCCCTTGCTGTTTCTGCTGATTCTTATAATCAGCTCTGATGATGATTCTGCCTTTGGTGTCTTTTATTGTAGGACGAGTTCTGGTGGCATAAAGATTACAATTACCATACATATAACAAGATTTCTCCACCCATTCTTTTTAGTCGAGCCTCTCGGTCTGTCATAATACCCTTAGAAGTAGAAAGAATTGCAATCCCCATTCCGCCCAAAATCCTAGGAATTTTTTGATAGTTAGAATAGATTCGTAGACCGGGTCGACTGACCCGTTTAAAATTTAAAAAAGTTCTATACGGACCCTTCCTATTCCTTCTATGGCGTAGGGTTAAAATCAAAAAGGATTTGTCGCTTTCCCGATGTGTCCTCGTATTTTTGATAAAACCCTCTCGTAACAGTATTTTCACAATGTTTTGGGCGATGTTAGTACATGTTATTCGAACGGTCTCTTTTTTAGCCATATCGGCATTTCTTATAGAGGTTAATATGTCAGAAAGAGTGTCCTTACCCATGATAAACTAAATTGTTGCCTTCAAATTTTTTATAATCAACATGTATTTTGATTTCTGAATTCTTAAAGGTATATACCTGAGACATAATCTCCCATACTGATAAATGGATTTCATTCAAATACTAGATCACAGTTTCCTTTGAAAAGACTTCTTATATTATTTCAGGCGCTAATGACCTCATTTTGCTGAACTTTGTACCTTTGAATTCTTCGGTGATCGCACCAAAAATGCGAGTTCCTACTGGATTTTTGTCTTTATTAATGACAATTGCAGCATTGTCATCATATCGTATTATCATACCATCATCACGTTTGAATTCTTTACAAGTCCGTACAATTAAAGCTTTGATCACTTCTGATCGTTTTAGAGCCGAAGTTGGCATTGCTTCCTTAATCACAGCAACAATAGTGTCGCCAATATGAGCATATCGTGGATTACTAGCTCCTACGATTCGAATACACATCAATTTCCGGGCACCGCTGTTGTCCGCTACATTCAAAAGGGTCTGAGATTGAATCATATCGTTTTTTTGTTTTTTTGTTTTTTTGTTTAGCCTGCTCTTTCGACGCAAAGCACGAAGTAAAAAAAAAGAAATCTTTTTTGTCCAAAAAAACTGCAATTCTTTTTTTTTATCCCCAAGGCTTCCTTACTTATTTTGGTTCTACATTCCTATTTCGAAATAATGAATTGAGTCCGTATAGGCATTTTTGATGCAGCTATTTCAATAGCCTTTCTAGCTATATTTTCCGCTACTCCGCCCATTTCATAAAGTATTCTACCCGGTTTAACCACAGCTACCCAATATTCGGGAGATCCTTTACCCGACCCCATACGCGTTTGTGTAGGTTTGACTGTAACGGGTTTGTCTGGAAAAATACGCACCCATATTTTTCCACCGCGACGTACATTTCGTGTCATTGCTCGCCGCCCTGCTTCTATTTGTCGAGAGGTGAGCCAAGCGGGTTCAAGTGCTTGAAGAGCATATTTACCGAAAGAAATACGACTGCCTCCAGAAGATCTTCCTTTCATTCTTCCTCTATGTTGTTTACGGAATTTGGTTTTTTTTGGACTCAACATATCAATTATATTCTATCCTTTTTCGAATTCTTATGCAACCCTCTAGAATTGTTCCTTTTTTTGGTTGAACAAAAAACGAACGAAAGAATTTTTCATTTTTTGTTCTAGCATTGGATAGTAGGATTTCCCGTCTCAAAAGATCCAAACTTTTATACCCAAAACCCCATGGATAGTTAGAACTTGAGTGGAACCAAAATCGATTTTAGCGGTAACGGTTTGGAGAGGGACTCGACCCTTTCTAAGCCATTCGACGCGTGCCATTTCTTGTGCTTTTCCGCCAATACATCCGGAAATTTGTACTTGAATTCCCTTTTTATATGCTTTTTCGACTAATTGAACAGCCTTTTTCATTGCTTTGCGAAATGAAACTCTCTTCTTTAATTGGTCGGCTATAAATTCTCCAAGAATAGTAGGGTCTCCGTAAGGGTTTTTCATTTTTCTAACAGCAATATTCAGTTTTCGGTTGTGAATGAAGTGAATGGCTTTTTTTAAACTTACCTGTAATTCTTTGATTTTGGTTTTGGGCGGTTCATCCTCTGTTAATAAGTTTGAGAATCCCATATAGATTATGACTTTAACCACATCGATTCTTTTGTCAATCTGTATTCGTGAAATTACATCCGTAACGGAGGAGATTCTCTTCTTTTCTATATAATTTTTAATGTGTTCTCGTATTTTGTGATCTTCTTGTAGGCCTTCAGAATAATCTTTTCGTTCTTCAAACCAAATAGAGTGATGGGTTTGGGTTGTACCAAGTCGGAAACCTAATGGATTTATTTTTTGTCCCATAATACCTCCCTACTATACATAGGTTTTCTGATATATTCTTCATATTTTTCGTTTAATGATATATCCCTCAATACGATAGTGATATGACAAGTGGATCTTTTTATCGGATAACTCTGTCCCTTAGCTCGAGGTTTGAATTTTTTCGCAGTAGTCCCCTCATTGACTTCGGCTTTACTAATGATTAAACTTGTTTCGTCGAAATTCATATTGTGAATACCGTTTGCTGCTGCGGAATAAATTAATTTTAAAATTGGATAACATGCTCGATAAGGCATGAGGGCTAGTATCATCAGTGTTTCTTCGTAGGAACGTCCACGAATCTGATCAATCACTCTTCTCGCTTTGTGAGTAGACATAGGAATATGTTTACCTAAAGCCGATACTTCTGTATATTGCTTCTTCTTTGTTTTTTTTATCATGGCGTACCTCCCCCTCTCACTAATGACCGATAATTATCTATATTCATTTTATTAACGACGAGATTTAGGATCACTTTTTCTTTTAACAGCTTTAGGATCACTTTATTAAATTAACGACGAGATTTAGGATCACTTTTTCTTTTAACAGCTTTAGGATCACTTTATTAAATTAACGACGAGATTTAGGATCACTTTTTCTTTTAACAGCTTTAGGATCACTTTTTTTTTTTAACAGCTTTAGGATCACTTTTTCTGTTAACAGCTTTAGGATCACTTTTGCTTTTAACAGCTTTAGTATCACTTTTGCTTTTAGAGTTTGGTTTATTAAAAATTCTAGTGGGTACAAAATCTCCCAATTTATAATTGACCATATATTTCGTTATAGGAATAGGCACATGTTCCCTCCCGTTATGGATATAAATAGTGTATCCGATCATTGCGGGTATAATGGTAGATGCACGCGACCAAGTTTTTAGGAAATCTTTCTGGGCCTTGGCATTCAGTTTCTCGATTTGATTGAATAAATGATTCGCTACAAAAGGGTTTCTTTTTACTGAAGGGAACGGCTTTTTGTTTTGTTTTTTAAATGAACGGAACACAGTCAATTCCTCCTTATTGAATTCTTATTTTATTATTGAAACTTTTTTCTTGTTTCTTTTTGAAAGACGATGAAATCAATTCTCTTTTTTCTCCTATTTACTACGGCGACGAAGAATCAAATTATCATTATATTTTTTCCTTTTTCTAGTTCTTATTCCGAGTGCAGGACGGCCCCATGGGGTTGCGGGTTTTTTTCTACCAATTGGGGCTTTCCCTTCACCACCCCCATGGGGGTGGTCTACAGGGTTCATAGCTACTCCTCTTACTACAGGACGCTTCCCTAGCCAACGTTTAGATCCGGCTCTACCCAAACTTTTCCGGTTCACTCCAACATTCCCCACTTGTCCGACTGTTGCTGAGCAGTTTTGGGATATCAAACGTACCTCTCCAGAAGGTAATTTGACTGCGGCCGATTTCCCCTCTTTTGAAATCAGTTTCGCTACAGCACCCGCTGCTCTAGCTAATTGTCCACCCTTTCCAAGTGTGATTTCTATGTTATGTATGGCCGTGCCTAAGGGTATATTGGTTGAAGTAGATTCTTCTTTTTGATCAAGCAAAACCCCTTCCCAAACTGTACAAGCTTCTTCCAAAGCATACGGCTTTCTGGATGTAGATGATATCTATACAGATGGATCTTATATATATCGTCCAATTCTTCTAAATATCCTTACCACATGAGTGGATATATAAGAAGCAAAATCTGCCGAATCACTCATGCTATGATCTTCTACATCCTAGGTCTTCCCGTTCCGTCATCTGGCTTATGTTCGTCATGTAGCATTCAGACCGAATGACTCTATGAAATTACGTTGATACTTCCACATATTACGGGTAACGTAGGAGACATCTCTATTTTTCCCCGGGGGAATCCTTAGAATTACCACTGCTTAGCTTTCAATTCGCCTCTGACCATCAAATGAAATGTGAATAACCCGTCCTCCTCTCTTTGAAAGAGGGGGCGCTTCC